ATCAAAACTTAAAGCTACCCCCCCTACCCCCCCACAAGTTGCTATGTACGTGTTACATTAACCTATAGCCCCCATTACATTATGATTATATCAGGTAATTAACTGTAATGTTTCACTGACTAACTATTAATGTACTTACAACATATACATTCATGTAGGATAAATGATATATCATGTCATGCACAACAGGCATATTTATTCAATGTATAGCGGATATTCGTTTAATGTAAATCGGATATAACTATTTAATGTATTAAGGATATAACCAGTAATGTACTATAGACATGCTTATTCAATGTACCTTAGACATATCAATTCAATGTGCTAAAAACATACGTATCCATGTTTAACTCCACATACTTCCAAACGGATATAACCAACCTTGTCACCTCAGTTCTCCCACAAGTACTGAAAAATGTAATGATACCTAGGACAATACTCATACCTTCTTAGTACTAAACCCATAAAATGCTCGTTACACCTCAACTATTCCGAGATTCTCCATACGGGAGTGCTCGACGTAGCAACTATCCGGCTATATTCAGCAGGACCTTACGACCCTTAAGATTCTCACTTTCCCGGACCCACGGCCAACGTACCAGGTTATTTATTAATCGTGCACCTCACGTGAAATCAGCAACCCGGTGTTAGTAAGATCCTCCGTCCCTAGCTTCAAGACCATTCTTTCCCCCTACACCCCTAGCACTACTTGCTCTTTTGTACCTCTGGTTCCTATATCAGGGCCATATATGGGTTGGTCCCCATAACTCGCTTTTCACGAGGCATCTGGTAGGCTATATATCAACATTTTGTCTCGTAATCGCGGCATCCTAGGGGTTTGGCACTGTTGGTTCCCTTTTTTTTTGGGGCGTCTTCAGGCTGCCCTCCCAGTGCACCGGGTGAATACAATCTAAGACCTGAGCATACATGCCCGGCGGCCAGTTTGTGGTCCTCAGGAACTACTGAATGAGACGGTTGGCGTATATGGGGAATCATTTTGACACTGATGCACTTTGCTTTGCATTTGGTTATGGCATCTCCACCCCCCCGGGTAAATGGGGCAGTTTAGTGAATGCTTGTTAGACATAATTTCTCTATTTTACACTTCCTCTAACTTTCTAAACAACACTAGGAATTTTTAACTAAAACATTCGTTAAATTTTCATCATTTATTGTATACATGTTTGTTTTATATGTCATTTCTACTCAAGTTACATTAATAAATCATCAACATATTTATTCATTTGTTTGTCAAAAATCACCCCATAATTTTTAAGCAAACTCCCCTAGCACAATCAAACAACCCTCACCTCAACCGTCCACCACCAAACAGCAAGCCAAATAAACCAATAACGAACCAATAACGAACCAATAACGAACCAATAACGAACCAATAACGAACCAATAACGAACCAATAACGAACCAATAACGAACCAATAACGAACCAATAACGAACCAATAACGAACCAATAACGAACCAATAACGAACCAATAACGAACCAATAACGAACCAATAACGAACCAATAACGAACCAATAATGCAACCAGCCTCGCTCAGGTTGGGACGTTCCTGTAGCTTACACCAACTAAAGCGTGGCACTGAAGATGCCAAGACGGCCGCTCCAGCATGCACCCGGGAACAAAAGATTTAGTCCTAACCTTACCATTAGTTCTCACCAGGTGTATACATGCAAGTATCCGCACCCCAGTGTGAATGCCCACGGCCTCTTATCAAGAACACAAGGAGCGGGCATCAGGCGCACACCCTTATCGTAGCCTAAGACGCCTTGCCTAGCCACACCCCCACGGGTATTCAGCAGTAACTAGCATTGGGCTATGAGCGAAAGCTTGACTCAGCCATGGTGATCCCAGGGTTGGTAAATCTTGTGCCAGCCACCGCGGTCACACAAGAGACCCAAACTAATTGTACACGGCGTAAAGAGTGGAACCACGCTATCACACTAGCTAGGGCTAAAATGCCACTGAGCTGTCACAAGCCCAAGTCGCGCATAAGACCTACGACTAAAGTGACCCTAGTGCTCGTGACTAACTAACCCCCACGAAAGCCAGGGCACAAACTGGGATTAGATACCCCACTATGCCTGGCCCTAAATCTTGATGTTTTCCCTACTAAATCATCCGCCTGAGGACTACGAGCACAAACGCTTAAAACTCTAAGGACTTGGCGGTGCCTCAAACCCACCTAGAGGAGCCTGTTCTATAATCGATAACCCACGATATACCTAACCCTTCCTTGCCAAGCAGCCTATATACCGCCGTCGCCAGCTCACCTTCCCTGAAAGCACAACAGTGAGCTCAATAGCCTCCAACCCCGCTAATAAGACAGGTCAAGGTATAGCCCATGGAAGGGAAGAAATGGGCTACATTTCCTAAAATAGAAAATCCACGAAAAGGGGCATGAAACTCCCCTGGAAGGCGGATTTAGCAGTAAAGCGGGACAATAGCGCCCCCTTTAAGTCGGCCCTGGGGCACGTACACACCGCCCGTCACCCTCCTCACAAGCTACTCGCCCCATAAATAATACGCATTCCAGCTGAAGATGAGGTAAGTCGTAACAAGGTAAGTGTACCGGAAGGTGCACTTAGCATACCAAGGCGTAGCTATAAGACAAAGCATTCAGCTTACACCTGAAAGATATCTGTCCACCACGGATCGTCTTGAAGCTAAACTCTAGCCCAACTATATTCCTATGAACCAATCAAAAATTAACTCCTCCGACAAACTAAAACATTCACCTTTAAGCCCTAGTATAGGCGATAGAAGAGGCCATAAATTGGCGCCATAGAGATCTGTACCGCAAGGGAAAGATGAAATAACAATGAAAACCTAAGCCACAAACAGCAAAGATTAGTCCTTGTACCTCTTGCATCATGATTTAGCAAGAATAACCAAGCAAAACGAATTTAAGCTTGCCCCCCCGAAACCCAAGCGAGCTACTTGCAAGCAGCTAGCCCGAGCGAACCCGTCTCTGTCGCAAAAGAGTGGGACGACTTGCTAGTAGAGGTGAAAAGCCAATCGAGCTGGGTGATAGCTGGTTGCCTGTGAAATGAACCTAAGTTCCCTCTCGACTATTCTCTAAGGACACCCTAATCTAACCCCCACGTAACTAGCCCAGGGTAATTTAAAGGAGGTACAGCTCCTTTAAAAAAGAATACAATCTCACCCAGAGGATAACCCAACTCCACACAAATCTTGTGGGCTTTAAAGCAGCCATCAACAAAGAGTGCGTCAAAGCTCAGCACCCAAAGATCCAAAAACAATGCGACTCCCTCCTCACTAGCAGGCCAACCTATGACGATAGGAGAATTAATGCTAGAATGAGTAACTACGGGCCACCCCTCTCAAACGCAAACTTATGCTCACACCAATTAACAGGCATCTGATATATAAACCACTACAAGATTTAATATCAAGCAACAACTGTTACTGCCGACTCAGGAGCGTCCACTAGAAAGATTTAAATCTGTAGAAGGAACTAGGCAAACTCAAGGCCCGACTGTTTACCAAAAACATAGCCTTCAGCAAACCAAGTATTGAAGGTGATGCCTGCCCAGTGACACTCACGTTCAACGGCCGCGGTATTCTAACCGTGCGAAGGTAGCGCAATCAATTGTCTCATAAATCGAGACTTGTATGAATGGCTAAACGAGGTCTTAACTGTCTCCTACAGACAATCAGTGAAATTGATCCCCCTGTGCAAAAGCACGGATAAACACACAAGACGAGAAGACCCTGTGGAACTTAAAAATCTAAGGCCACCCCACTAATAGCCCCCCGCCTAACCAGGCCCACCCTATTCTCACGCTGGCCTACATTTTTCGGTTGGGGCGACCTTGGAGAAGAACAAACCCTCCAAAAATAAGATCCCACCTCTTAACCAAGAGCAACCTCTCGACGTACTAATAGTAACCCGACCCAGTATAATTGATCAATGGACCAAGCTACCCCAGGGATAACAGCGCAATCCCCTTCAAGAGCTCATATCGACAGGGGGGTTTACGACCTCGATGTTGGATCAGGACACCCTAATGGTGCAGCCGCTATTAAGGGTTCGTTTGTTCAACGATTAACAGTCCTACGTGATCTGAGTTCAGACCGGAGCAATCCAGGTCGGTTTCTATCTATGACAGGACTCTTCCCAGTACGAAAGGACCGGAAAAATGGAGCCAATGCTATAAGCACGCCCCCTCAGCAAACAATGCAATCAACTGAATTGCCAAACTGACCTATCACCATACCCCTAGAAAAGGGGCCGCTAGTGTGGCAGAGCTTGGCAAATGCAAAAGGCTTAAGCCCTTTACCCAGAGGTTCAAGTCCTCTCCCTAGCTTCCCCCAATCCATGGCTCGTCCCCCCATCCTGACCCTCCTTATTATAGCCTTATCCTATGCCATCCCCATCCTAATTGCAGTTGCCTTCCTTACACTAGTAGAACGAAAAATCCTAAGCTACATACAAGCTCGAAAAGGCCCAAACATTGTAGGACCTTTTGGCCTCCTACAGCCCGTAGCAGATGGAGTAAAACTATTCATTAAAGAACCCATCCGCCCATCAACTGCTTCCCCCCTTCTCTTCATCATAACCCCCATACTAGCCCTCCTCCTGGCTATCACAATCTGAATCCCCCTCCCACTCCCCTTTTCCCTCACCGACTTAAACTTGGGCTTCCTATTCCTTCTTGCCATCTCAAGCCTAGCAGTATACTCCACACTATGATCAGGCTGGGCATCAAACTCAAAATACGCCCTCATCGGAGCCTTACGAGCTGTAGCACAAACCATCTCATATGAAGTAACATTAGCCATTATTCTCCTATCAACGATCATATTAAGCGGGAACTATACTCTCAACACCCTCTCTACTACCCAAGAGCCCCTATACCTCATCTTCTCCTCCTGACCCCTAGCAATAATATGATACATCTCCACACTCGCCGAAACAAATCGTGCCCCTTTCGACCTGACAGAAGGGGAATCAGAACTAGTATCTGGCTTCAATGTAGAATATGCTGCTGGACCATTCGCACTATTCTTCCTAGCTGAATATGCGAACATCATACTAATAAATACCTTAACAGCCATCCTATTCCTCAACCCAAGCTCACTCAACCCCCCCTCCGAGTTATTCCCTACAGTCCTAGCCATAAAAACACTCCTCCTCTCATCCGGCTTCTTATGGATCCGAGCCTCCTATCCACGATTCCGTTACGATCAACTCATACACTTACTCTGAAAAAACTTCCTCCCCATGACACTCGCACTATGCCTTTGACACACTAGCATACCAATCTGCTTCGCAGGCCTCCCTCCTTACCTGAGGAAATGTGCCTGAACGCAAAGGGTCACTATGATAAAGTGAACATAGAGGTATACCAACCCTCTCATTTCCTAGCAGTCCAACTCTAGAAAAGTAGGAATCGAACCTACACTTAAGAGATCAAAACCCTTCATACTTCCCTTATATTATTTTCTAGTAGAGTCAGCTAACAAAGCTATCGGGCCCATACCCCGAAAATGATGGTTCAACTCCCTCCCCTACTAATAAACCCCTATGCAAAGTTAATTACCTCCATGAGCCTCCTCCTCGGAACAACTATCACAATCTCAAGCAACCACTGAGCAATAGCATGAACTGGATTAGAAATCAATACCCTCGCCATCATTCCCCTAATCTCAAAATCACACCACCCACGAGCTGTCGAAGCTGCAATCAAGTACTTCCTGGTTCAAGCAGCCGCTTCAACCTTAATCCTATTCTCAAGCACAATCAATGCTTGACACACAGGACAATGAGACATCACCCAAATAACCCACCCAACCCCCTGCCTCCTACTAACAGCGGCCATTGCAATAAAACTGGGACTAGTTCCATTCCACTTTTGATTTCCAGAAACACTTCAAGGCTCCACCCTAACAACCGCCCTACTCCTATCAACTATAATAAAATTCCCCCCTATTACAATTATACTCCTAACATCAAACTCCCTAAACCCAACCCTACTCACTACCATAGCCATCGCTTCTGCTGCCCTTGGCGGATGAATGGGACTAAACCAGACACAAACACGAAAAATCCTGGCCTTCTCCTCCATCTCCCACCTGGGCTGAATAGTCATCGTCATTGCCTATGATCCTAAATTAACTCTCCTAACCTTCTACATATACACCACAATAACTACCTCCGTATTCCTCACTCTCAACACAACCAAAACCCTTAACCTATCAACAGCTATAACCTCATGAACTAAAGCCCCTATATTAAATGCAACACTCATACTGACGCTCCTGTCCCTGGCAGGCCTCCCTCCCCTAACAGGCTTCCTGCCAAAATGACTAATCCTTCAAGAACTGACCAAACAAGAAATAACCCCAACAAGCACAACCATCGCTATCCTCTCGCTCCTAGGACTATTTTTCTACCTCCGCCTTGCATACTATTCAACAATCACACTTCCACCAAACTCCACTAACCACATAAAACGATGGCGCATCAACAAACTAATCACCCCCCAAACTGCCATCCTAACATCCCTATCTGTCCTCCTTCTACCACTCTCCCCTATAATCCTAACAACCATCTAAGAAACTTAGGATAACCACCAAACCGAAGGCCTTCAAAGCCTTAAATAAGAGTTAAACCCTCTTAGTTTCTGCTAAGACCCGTAGGACACTACCCTACATCTCCTGAATGCAACTCAGATACTTTAATTAAGCCAGGGCCTTCACCTAGACAGGCGGGCTTCGACCCCGCAATTCTCCTAGTTAACAGCTAAGCGCCCAAACCAACAGGCTTCTGCCTACCAGACCCCGGCGCATTTTCAATGCACATCAATGAGCTTGCAACTCAATATGAACTTCACTACAGAGTCGATAAGAAGAGGAATTAAACCCCTGTAAAAAGGACTACAGCCTAACGCCTAACACTCGGCCATCTTACCCGTGACCTTCATCAACCGATGATTATTCTCCACCAACCACAAAGATATCGGCACACTATACCTAATCTTCGGCGCATGAGCGGGCATAGTTGGCACCGCCCTAAGCCTCCTCATCCGCGCAGAACTCGGTCAACCAGGTACCCTCCTGGGAGACGACCAAATCTACAACGTAATCGTCACCGCCCACGCCTTTGTAATAATCTTCTTCATAGTAATACCCATCATGATCGGAGGATTTGGCAACTGACTTGTACCACTCATGATTGGCGCACCAGACATAGCCTTCCCCCGCATAAACAACATAAGCTTTTGACTACTCCCCCCATCATTCCTGCTCCTCCTTGCCTCTGCTACTGTCGAAGCTGGCGCAGGCACAGGATGAACAGTATACCCCCCACTAGCTGGCAACCTTGCCCATGCCGGAGCATCAGTAGACCTAACCATCTTCTCCCTCCACTTAGCCGGTGTTTCCTCTATCCTAGGGGCAATTAACTTTATTACAACAGCCTTCAACATAAAACCACCAGCCCTGTCACAATATCAAACACCGCTATTCGTGTGATCCGTCCTAATCACCGCTGTCCTTCTCCTCCTCTCCCTCCCAGTCCTAGCTGCAGGCATTACCATACTCTTAACAGACCGAAACTTAAACACCACGTTCTTTGACCCCGCTGGGGGAGGCGACCCTGTTCTATACCAACACTTATTCTGATTCTTTGGTCACCCAGAAGTTTACATCTTAATCCTACCTGGCTTTGGAATCATCTCGCACGTAGTAGCATACTATGCAGGCAAAAAAGAGCCATTCGGCTACATAGGCATGGTCTGAGCAATACTATCAATTGGATTCTTAGGCTTCATTGTATGAGCCCACCACATATTCACAGTAGGAATAGACGTTGACACCCGAGCCTACTTCACGTCCGCCACAATAATTATTGCCATCCCAACTGGTATCAAAGTCTTTAGCTGACTTGCCACCTTACATGGAGGAACCATTAAATGGGACCCCCCAATATTATGAGCCCTCGGCTTTATCTTCCTCTTCACCATTGGGGGCTTAACCGGAATCGTCCTAGCTAACTCCTCATTAGACATTGCCCTCCACGACACATACTATGTAGTAGCCCACTTCCACTACGTTCTCTCAATAGGGGCTGTCTTTGCCATCCTAGCTGGATTCACCCACTGATTCCCACTCTTTACAGGATATACCTTACACCCAACATGAGCTAAAACTCACTTTGGCGTCATATTCACAGGCGTAAACTTAACCTTCTTCCCTCAACACTTCTTAGGCTTGGCTGGAATACCACGACGATACTCCGACTACCCAGATGCCTACACCCTCTGAAATACCGCATCCTCCATCGGCTCACTTATCTCCATGACAGCCGTAATCATATTAATATTCATGATCTGAGAAGCTCTTGCATCCAAACGAAAAGTCTCACAGCCAGAACTGCCTACCACCAACATTGAATGAATCCACGGCTGCCCACCCCCCTACCACACCTTTGAAGAACCAGCCTTCGTTCAAATTCAAGAAAGGAAGGAATCGAACCCTCTTATACTGGTTTCAAGCCAGCCGCATTAAACCACTCATGCTTCTTCCTTATGAGATGTTAGTAAACCAATTACATAGCCTTGTCAAGACTAAATTACAGGTGAAAGTCCTGTACATCTCACGTGGCCAACCACTCACAACTAGGATTTCAAGACGCCTCCTCCCCCATCATAGAAGAACTTGTAGAATTTCATGACCATGCCCTAATAGTAGCACTAGCAATCTGCAGTTTAGTCCTCTACCTCCTCGCATTAATACTAACAGAAAAACTATCCTCTAGCACTGTTGACGCACAAGAAATTGAACTCATCTGAACAATCCTCCCTGCCATCGTCCTTATCTTACTCGCCCTACCATCCTTGCAAATCCTGTACATAATAGACGAAATTAATGAACCAGACCTCACTCTAAAAGCCATCGGCCATCAGTGATACTGATCCTACGAGTACACAGACTTTAAAGACCTAACATTCGATGCTTACATAGTCCCAACAATAGACCTTCCCCTAGGCCACTTCCGACTCCTAGAAACTGACCACCGCATTATCATCCCCATAGAATCACTCATCCGCATCATCGTCACCGCCGATGACGTACTCCACTCCTGAGCAATCCCCACCTTAGGAGTAAAAACTGACGCAATCCCCGGTCGACTAAACCAAACATCCTTCATTACCACCCGACCAGGCATCTTCTACGGCCAATGTTCAGAAATCTGCGGCGCTAATCATAGCTTCATGCCAATCGTTGTAGAATCCACACCCCTTACTTATTTCGAAAACTGATCATCTATACTATCCTCATAACCATTAAGAAGCTATGAATCAGCATTAGCCTTTTAAGCTAAAGAAAGAGGATCCGCTCCCCTCCTTAATGACATGCCCCAGCTTAACCCAAATCCATGATTTTTCATTATACTAACATCATGACTAACTTTCTCACTAGTCATCCAACCAAAACTTCTAATATTCCTCACAACCAACCCCCCAACTAATAAAACAACCCCCCTCACAAAAACCTCCCCCTGACCCTGACCATGATCATAAGCTTTTTCGACCAATTTACAAGCCCATGCCTCCTAGGAATCCCCTTAATCCTCTTATCAGTATTATTCCCTGCCCTCCTGCTCCCCGCCCCAAACAATCGGTGAATCACCAATCGCCTGTCCACCCTCCAACTATGACTGCTAGGCCTAATCACAAAGCAACTGATAATCCCATTAAACAAAAAGGGACACAAATGAGCAATCATCCTAACATCACTAATAATGCTCCTACTTACAATCAACCTTCTAGGCCTACTGCCCTACACATTTACCCCAACCACTCAACTATCCATAAATATAGCACTAGCTTTTCCCCTCTGACTCGCTACCCTACTAACAGGCCTACGAAACCAACCTTCAATCTCTCTAGGCCACCTCCTACCTGAAGGTACCCCTACACCCCTCATCCCCGCTCTAATCCTCATCGAAACTACAAGCCTCCTTATCCGCCCACTAGCTCTAGGTGTCCGCCTCACCGCCAACCTTACAGCAGGCCACCTACTTATCCAACTTATCTCCACAGCCACCACCGCCCTCCTCCCAATCATACCAACAATCTCAATCCTAACCGCCATAATTCTATTTCTACTCACCACCCTAGAAGTAGCAGTAGCCATAATCCAAGCTTACGTATTTGTCCTCTTACTAAGCTTGTACTTACAAGAAAACATCTAATGGCCCACCAAGCACACTCCTACCACATAGTAGATCCAAGCCCCTGACCCATCTTTGGCGCAGCCGCTGCACTCCTCACCACATCTGGACTAACCATATGATTCCACTACAACTCCCCCCAACTTCTAGCCCTAGGCCTACTAGCCATGGGCCTAGTCATACTACAATGATGACGAGATATTGTCCGCGAAGGTACCTTCCAAGGCCACCACACCCCCACAGTACAAAAAGGCCTACGATACGGAATAATCCTCTTCATCACATCAGAAGTATTCTTCTTCCTAGGCTTCTTCTGAGCATTCTTCCACTCTAGCTTAGTCCCAACCCCTGAGCTCGGGGGCCAATGACCCCCCACAGGAATTAAACCCCTTAACCCCCTAGAAGTCCCCCTACTGAACACCGCTATCTTACTGGCCTCCGGCGTCACTGTGACATGAACCCACCACAGCATCACCGAGGGTAACCAAAAACAAGCCATCCAAGCCCTAACCCTGACAATCCTACTAGGACTATACTTCACTGCCCTCCAAGCAATAGAATACCACGAAGCACCATTCTCAATTGCCGACAGTGTATACGGTTCAACCTTCTTTGTCGCCACTGGATTCCACGGCCTACATGTAATCATCGGATCATCTTTTCTGACAGTCTGTCTTCTTCGACTAACCAAATTCCATTTCACACCCAACCACCATTTCGGATTTGAAGCCGCAGCCTGATACTGACACTTCGTAGACGTCATCTGATTATTCCTCTATATAACCATCTACTGATGAGGATCCTGCTCTTCTAGTATACTAATTACAATTGACTTCCACTCTCTAAAATCTGGTAAAACCCCAGAGAAGAGCAATCAACATAATCACATTCATACTCATCCTCTCCCTAGCCCTAAGCACCATCCTATCACTACTAAACTTTTGACTCGCCCAAACAAACCCAGACTCAGAGAAACTATCCCCGTATGAATGCGGCTTCGATCCCCTCGGATCCGCACGACTCCCATTCTCAGTGCGATTCTTCCTTAGTAGCAATCCTATTTCTCCTATTCGACCTAGAAATCGCACTTCTACTTCCCCTCCCATGAGCCATCCAACTCCAATCCCCAACCACTACCCTGATCTGAGCCTCCACCATCATCCTACTCCTTACACTAGGACTCATCTATGAATGAATACAAGGAGGCCTAGAATGAGCAGAATAATTAGAAAGTTAGTCTAATTAAGACAGTTGATTTCGGCTCAACAAACCATAGCAAAACTCTATGACTTTCTCCATGTCTTTACTACATTTATGCTTCTACTCCTCATACACACTAAGCGGCCTAGGACTAGCCTTCCACCGAACCCATCTAATCTCAGCCCTTCTCTGTTTAGAAAGCATAATACTGTCAATATACATTGCCCTATCTATATGACCCGTAGAAAACCAAACTACATCGCCTGCCCTAATTCCCATCCTCATACTAACTTTCTCGGCCTGCGAAGCTGGCACTGGCTTAGCCATACTGGTCGCCTCTACACGAACTCACGGCTCCGACCACCTCCACAACCTAAATCTCCTACAATGCTAAAAATCATCATCCCAACAATTATACTTCTTCCCACAGCCCTCCTATCTCCCCCCAAAAACCTATGAACTAATACCACCACCCACAGCTTTCTCATCGCCACCCTCAGCCTACAATGACTCCTCCCGTCACACTATCCTCACAAATACCTAACCCCATGAACAGGCGTCGACCAAATCTCATCCCCTCTACTCGTACTCTCTTGCTGACTACTCCCACTCATAATATTAGCAAGCCAAAACCACCTCCAACACGAACCCCTAACCCGCAAGCGAATCTTCATCACTACCCTAATCTTAGTCCAACCATTCATTATCTTAGCCTTCTCCACCACCGAACTCATACTATTCTATATCTCATTTGAGGCTACTCTAATCCCTACCCTCATCCTAATCACACGCTGAGGAAACCAACCAGAACGACTAAGCGCTGGCATCTACCTTCTATTCTATACTCTCACAAGCTCCCTACCCCTTTTAATCGCAATCTTGTATCTCTATACATTAACAAACTCCCTACACCTCCCAATACTAAAACTCACCCATCCCCTACTCACCAACTCCTGATCCACCCTCCTACTCAGCCTTGCCCTTCTAACAGCCTTTATAGTAAAAGCACCCCTATACGGATTACACCTATGACTACCCAAAGCCCACGTTGAAGCCCCAATTGCCGGATCTATACTTCTCGCTGCCCTTCTACTAAAACTAGGGGGTTATGGTATTATACGAATTACCCTACTAACTGGCCCCCTCTCAACTTACCTACACTACCCGTTCCTCACCCTTGCCCTATGAGGGGCTGCCATAACAAGCTCAATCTGCCTACGTCAAACGGACCTAAAATCACTAATTGCCTACTCATCCGTCAGCCATATAGGCCTAGTCATTGCCGCAAGCACAATCCAAACTCACTGATCATTTACAGGAGCAATAATCCTAATAATTTCCCACGGTCTCACCTCCTCCATACTCTTCTGCCTAGCCAACACAAACTACGAACGGACACACAGCCGAATCCTTCTCCTAACACGAGGCTTACAACCTTTGCTACCCCTAATAGCCACCTGATGACTTCTAGCTAACCTCACAAATATGGCGCTACCTCCAACCACCAACCTCATAGCAGAACTAAGTATCATAACCTCCTTATTCAACTGATCCCCTCTCACCATTATCCTAACAGGAGCCACAACCTTGTTAACTGCCTCCTACACTCTATTCATACTCCTAACAACCCAACGAGGACCTCTACCAACTCATATCACCTCCATACAAAACTCAAGCACACGAGAACACCTCCTAATAACCCTCCATATTGCCCCCGCACTCCTCCTGATCATAAAACCAGAACTAATCTCGGGAACCCCCTTATGCAGGCATAGTTTAACCCAAACATTAGATTGTGATTCTAAAAATAGAAGTTAAACCCTTCTTGCCCGCCGAGGGGGAGGTCCAACCAACAAGAACTGCTAATTCTCGCCTCTGAGCGTAAAACCTCAGCCCCCTTAACTTTTAAAGGATAACAGTAATCCACTGGTCTTAGGAACCACCAATCTTGGTGCAAATCCAAGTAAAAGTAGTGGAAATCACCCTACTCCTCTACACTTCCATACTCCTCACTCTGACAATCATCCTAACACCCGTACTACTCCCCCTATTATCAAAAACCTACCAAAACTCCCCGACTACCATTACACGCACTGTCAAAGCCGCCTTCCTAACCAGCCTAGTACCCATATCACTATTCACATACTGCAACACAGAAAGCATCACATCTAGCTGAGAATGAAAATTTATCACAAACTTCAAAATCCCCCTCAGCTTCAAGATAGATCAATATTCCATAATATTCTTCCCCATTGCACTATTCGTAACATGATCCATCCTCCAATTCGCAGCATGATACATAACCATAGAACCACACGTCACCAAATTCTTCTCCTACCTCCTAATATTCCTAATCGCCATACTAACACTAACCATCGCAAACAACATATTTCTCCTATTCATCGGATGAGAAGGTGTAGGAATCATATCATTCCTATTAATCGGCTGATGACATGGCCGAGCAGAAGCCAACACAGCTGCACTACAAGCCGTACTTTACAACCGAATTGGAGACATCGGCCTTATCCTAAGCATAGCATGACTTGCCTCAACCGCAAACTCCTGAGAAATCCAACTCTCACACTCCCCCCAAACACCAATCCTCCCCCTACTAGGCCTCATCCTAGCCGCCACCGGCAAGTCTGCTCAATTTGGACTCCACCCCTGACTGCCCGCTGCTATAGAAGGCCCCACCCCAGTCTCTGCCCTACTCCACTCCAGCACCATAGTGGTGGCCGGAATCTTCCTACTCATCCGCACTCACCCAATCTTAACTACCAACCAAACTGCCCTTACCACATGCCTATGCCTGGGCGCTCTCTCCACACTATTCGCAGCCATCTGCGCCCTTACACAAAATGACATCAAAAAAATTATTGCCTTTTCTACATCCAGCCAACTAGGGCTCATAATAGTCACCATCGGCCTAGACCTCCCCCAACTAGCGTTCCTCCACATCTCAACCCACGCCTTCTTCAAGGCCATACTATTTCTATGCTCTGGGTCAATCATCCACTGCCTCAACGGGGAACAAGACATTCGAAAAATAGGGGGCCTCCAAAAAATACTCCCCACAACCACCTCATGTTTAACCATCGGAAACCTAGCCTTGATAGGAACACCCTTTCTCGCTGGATTCTACTCAAAAGACCTAATCATCGAAAACTTAAATACCTCATACGTAAACACCTGAGCACTACTCCTAACCCTCTTAGCCACAACATTCACTGCAACCTACAGCCTACGAATAACCTTACTAGTCCAAACAGGATCCACCCGCATTCCAACCCTTACACCAATAAATGAAAACAACCCCATGGCATCCAACCCCATTACCCGCCTCGCCACAGGAAGCATCTTAGCAGGCCTACTTATCTCATCCATCATTCCCCCCACAAAAACCCCACCCATAACTATGCCTATTACCACAAAAACTACTGCCATTATTATTACTATCTTAGGCATCATCTTAGCCCTAGAACTCTCAAGCATAACCCATACCTTCACTCAACCAAAACAGGGCACCTACTCAAACTTCTCCTCCACCCTAGGATACTTCAACCCCCTAACCCACCGCCCCAGCTCAACAAAACTGCTAGACAACGGCCAACAAATCGCCCAAAACCTAATCGATTCATCCTGATACAAAAAAATAGGCCCAGAAGGCCTTGCCAACCTCCAACAAACTGCAGCCAAAACCACCACCACCCTACACTCAGGGCTCATCAAAACCTACCTAGGATCATTCGCCCTCTCCATCCTAATCACCGCACTCCTCACACACAGACCAAACTAATGGCCCCCAACCTCCGAAAATCTCACCCTCTACTAAAAACCATCAACAACTCCCTAATTGACCTACCCACCCCATCCAACATTTCCACTTGATGAAACTTCGGATCCCTCCTAGGAATCTGCCTAGTAACACAAATCGCGACCGGCCTCCTACTAGCCACACATTACACCGCAGACACGACCTTAGCTTTCCCATCCGTTGCCCACACATGCCGCAACGTACAATACGGCTGACTAATCCGTAACCTCCATGCCAACGGAGCCTCATTCTTCTTCATCTGTATCTATCTGCACATTGGACGAGGACTTTACTATGGGTCCTACCTCTACAAAGAAACCTGAAACACAGGCATCGTCCTCCTACTCACCCTCATAGCAACTGCTTTCGTAGGCTACGTACTACCATGAGGACAAATATCATTTTGAGGTGCCACCGTCATCACCAACCTGTTCTCAGCTATCCCGTACATCGGCCAAACCCTAGTAGAATGAGCTTGAGGTGGATTCTCCGTTGACAACCCAACGCTGACACGATTCTTCGCCCTACACTTCCTCCTCCCGTTCATAATTGCAGGCCTAGTCCTAATCCACCTAACATTCCTCCATGAATCCGGATCAAACAACCCCCTAGGCATCACATCCAACTGTGACAAAATCCCATTCCATCCATACTTTACCCTAAAGGACATCCTAGGGTTTACAACAATATTCCTTCTCCTGACATCCCTAGCCCTCTTCTCGCCCAACCTTCTAGGAGACCCAGAAAACTTCACACCAGCTAACCCCCTAGTCACTCCTCCCCATATCAAACCCGAATGATACTTCCTATTCGCATATGCTATCCTACGCTCAATTCCTAATAAGCTAGGAGGAGTACTAGCCCTGGCCGCCTCCGTACTAATCCTATTTCTAACCCCTCTCCTACATATATCCAAACAACGATCAATAACATTCCGTCCCCTCTCCCAAATCCTATTCTGAACACTAGTTGCCAACCTCCTTATCCTCACATGGGTAGGTAGCCAACCAGTTGAACACCCATTCATTATCATCGGACAATTAGCCTCCGTCTCCTACTTCACCATTCTCCTCATCCTATTCCCCACCATCGGAGCCCTAGAAAACAAACTACTCCACCACTAAAGTACTCTAATAGTTTATAAAAAACATTGGTCTTGTAAACCAAAGACTGAAGACTCCACCTCTTCTTAGAGTTCACCCCTCAGAAAAAGAGGACTCAAACCTCTATCGCCAGCTCCCAAAGCTGGCATTTTTACATTAAACTATCTCCTGACCCCAAATTAAACAGCCCGAATCGCACCACTAAACAACCCCCGCACAAGCTCCAAAACCACAAACAAAGTCAGCAACAATCCCCACCCTGCTACCAAAAACATCCCCACCCCCCACGAATAAAACATAGCCACTCCACTAAAATCTACCCGAACAGAAAACACACCACCACTATCAACAGTAATCACCCCCAACTTCCAGCATTCCACCAAACCCCCTACCATCACCCCCAAAACCAACACTAAAACAAAACCCGCGCCATAACTTAAAACACGCCAACTCCCTCAAGCCTCAGGAAAGGGGTCTGCCGCCAGGGCCACAGAATAAACAAACACCACCAACATTCCCCCCAAATAAACCATAAACAACACCAACGCAATAAAGGAAGTCCCCAAACTCAACAACCACCCACATCCCGCCACAGAAGCTAATACCAAACCCACCACCCCATAATAAGGTGATGGGTTAGATGCAACCGCTAAACTCCCCAAAATAAAAGCAAATCCAAGAAACAACACAAAATAAATCATAGCGTATTCTTGCTTGGCCTCTCTCCAAGGTCTACAGCTCGAAAAGCTATCGTTAAAGAATCTTAACTACAAGAAC